CTTTTTCATGGCCACATATCTTTACGGCTAAGGAATGGGAAATCTTTCTCCTGTTACATGAATCAAATGTTTCATTTCATCCGGGAAAAGCCATCCCCTTCTCAACACTGTCTTTGTCATTTGATACAATAGCGTTCCCTTAGATAGGAAGAGATTTGATAAATACTGATAACTCTCGGATAGAATATTAGAACGGAAAGATCCATTAGATAATGAACTCTTGCTTCTAAGCCATTTCTGGCGATGAATCAACAATTCGCAGTACTTTTCTTGCCTATTCCCGATGAACCAGCGTGTATACATAGATGTAGGAGAATCCGTTTGGGAAGTAATAAGCACCTTTGACATCTCTTCATATGCAAAGAATTCTCGACGTGAAAACACAGAGACAAAGGACTGATCTTTGAATAGGAAAAAGAATGGATCTGCAGGGTCCCAAATGAATTGGCTTATTCGAAAAAAGCCTTGTTCTTTGGAAAATCTATCTGGTGTCCGGTACTGCATGGTTCCCCTCTGCAAGAACTCCTCCTCATGCTCTTGAAGCTCATCCTCTTCATGATAAATGCTCCGCTTGCCCCGAAATGATCCGGCCCGATAGGGAAATCCCAATTCAGTGGGCCTTTCAATACAATCAAATAGATTGGTCCAAGGGCGCCATATTCTAGGAGCCCAAACTATGTGATCGAATAAATCCTCCTCCATTTGTTGCGGGTCGATGTCCTCTTCTTCAAACTCCGATTCGTATTTTTCATAGTTTTGAATCATATCTAACTGATTCCTTGGTTCGGACCGAAGAAGTAATGTCACTCGATTATTATCAAACTGACTGCAATCTTTTTCTGTCCGTGAGGATCCCAACAGAGCGCCTTCTAGTTCTAATAGGCCATGAACTAGATCAGAATCATTCTCAGCGAATCTATAAGAAGCGATCCAATTATTTTCATCAGGTCCGGGTGAAGACCAAAGATCTTGAGCGACCAATCCGGCAGAACAATTCAAAAGATAAAGAAGTATCGTTAATTTCTTCATGCTCGTTCCAAGTTCGAAGTACCATTTGTACAAATAATAATCCCCTTCTTTACATGATTTCTTCTTCATATAGATAGATATAGGATCTACGGGGCAATTACTTAGAAGTACATTTTGTGCAACAGCCCTTCCTATCTGATAGAAAAGGATCCCATGATCCTGAACCGATATTACCTGGGATCGCAAATCCCAAGTTTGTCTATGAAGAGCTGATCTAATTGTATTAGTTTCTATAATGGATTTCTTCTGTGTAATACTAATGGATAGGGCCTCGTTGATAAGTGCTGCAAGATCTCGTGCATTGGAACCCATGGTTATGGACCCGAATCCGTTAGTATGGAACATTTTCTTTTCCAAGTGAAACCCTTTAGTATATGAAAGAATGAAAAAGTGCTTTCGTTGTTGTTGAATAAGAAGCCTTCGTATCTTAATGCATGTATTTAATTTATTCGGAGCTATTAGAGCGGGATCCACTTTTTGGGGAATATGAGTCGAACCAATAACAAGAATATTTCTAGTGGAATATCTTTCACAATCTCTGGAGAGATAGTTCTGTAATAGACCGAAGGATCTGTAATTCACATACAGATCATGAATGTTTGGAATCCATATTATGCAAGGAGACATTGCTCTTGCTAATGCGAATCGAAAGGTGATATCGATATAAAATCCGTATATACTCGGCGGCATATCCATAGTTAGCACATTCGTCATATCTAGCAGCTCCGTATCAAGATCAAGGTCATCATCAATATCGTCACTATCATCAATATCGATATCGTCACGATAATCACTATCGTCACTATCACTATCATCAATAAAAAAACCTTCAGGCTTGTAATACGAATACGGAAAGTTGTTCGGAAATATCGTAATGAAAGGAACATGGGAGTTTGTCGCTAGGTATTTGACCAAATAGGATCGTCCAGTTCCTATAGAACCTATCACTAAAATACCCCTAGAAGGGGATAGGGCTAAACGGAGCGAGAAGGGTTTTCCATGAGATGGGAAATGAAAACGATTAGCCCCACACGGGGTTTGTGAATAAGTGATTGTCTGATAATGAGCAAGGAATATCCGTCTTTCTGCTAAACAGGATCTATTGAACTCATAATTCATTAGATACTTTTTATGAATGTCAACTAAGTATCGTAAGTAAATTGATCCCGGTTGTTCAATCATTTGATAACCAGAGTCATTCTTTGATAAATGATCACTATGAGTCAGACTCAATAGAATTTGATCAATCCTTTTTTCTTTTTCGGTCGTTAAGGTGGAGAACTGAACCAAGAATTCTCTTTCTTCATCATCAACCAAATCACTGTTCGCGACCCAGGATTCTATTTTCTCATCAATCCAATCACCGTTCACCCCTTTTCTTTTTCTTATCAATGAATAGATCTCTTTACTTGTACGACTTAGATGTCTCGTATTTCTCGAAAAAGCGATTCGATTGATGGGATTTTGTATGATACTTCTGAGATCGATGAGATTGATATTCAAATATTTCTTCTTAGAACGTATTGATTTGACCCCATAAGCGGAACCACCAACCAATAGCATGTTGCCACCAGAAGCAGAAACCCGTATTTCTTCCAGAAAATCTCCTAATTGTTCCAGAGCAACTAGAAAGAGATTCTTTAACCAGAAAGAATTCAGTTCAGATTCAGATGTAGGATACCTATCCAAAAGTTTTCGCAACTCAATCATGTATGATGGAATCATCAAAGATTTGATCTTTTCTAACTCTGTCTGTAACTCACTAGAGGCTCGGGAAACAAAGAGAAGATGTATGCGAACGAGATATCCAGCAACAAGAAGAAGGAAAAGGATTGAATAGAGGAACTCCCGAGCATTTGTTAATCTCAGATATGTCCATATCAATGGAACGGGTGACTCATTATTTCGATGAATCGTTTCTTCGGACAGAAGGAGATTCTGTAAACACTTACTCGAAATCTCACTTATCAGACTCGAAATCTTACTTTTCAGAGTCAGAGTCCATTGTGGAAGAATCTTCTGAGGAATTGGCCATGATATATCTGATACATGCATAATATCTCTCAAAACGGATACAAATTTGTGCCTGCTACTTAGTATCCTTAGTATCGGCAATGGTTCTGAAAAAATCTCTAAAAGGGTGGTGAAATTTAGATATTTCCACCCTGTCGAAGTAAGGAACCATGGCATATATGTTTGGAAGAGATTCCATTTTGAGAGATTGAAAAGAGCACTATCTCGTTGAAAGGTTCTATACATCTGCCCTTTCTCAACGCATTTCTTTAGAGAAAGACTCCGTTTTTTTTTCCTCTTTCCAGATGGGAAATCCTTCTCAGAACATGGAGTGTGAATCAAATCCATGTTTGAATTGAAACTGAGATACTCATGCAAGTTCTTCCCTTCTGAATCAGATAGATTCATATCTGAAAGAGGCTGACAATAAGTTCTTTCAAAATTAACTATTTGTTCCTCTGTTAGAGGTGTTGTAGAAATGTCTGCGATCGAGTAAATAGCTCTACGAACGAATGGCTCGGATCGAATTGGAAAATGGAAAAATTTGTACAAGTTATACCTTTCGTCACCACTTTGTGTAAAATCGTTAGGTATAAATATGTCAGATACCTGTGACTCGATTGGCAAAATAGTCTCTCTCTCCCCAAAAATATGTTTTTTTTTACCGACGCACGAAGAAAATATTTTGTTGCGAATGAACAAGATAGTGAGGAATTGTCCATATGTAGGATCATAATTATTGATACGGGTCTTTTCCACATAAAAAGGGAATCTTTTGTTACAATAGAACCAGAAGCGATTTGGATCATTCAAGAATCGAAGTGGATTTTCTTTATAAAAAGAAGATATCAATGAACTTCTATGAAATGGTTTCACGGGATTCAGCCAATTGTCTCGATCATGGAATATCATTGATAAATAGGAATCCATGTTATCAAAGGATTTCCTGCGATTATTTCTAGTATGGAATGAGTCAATCACCCACTTTGGTATCTTTTTGAAGCAAAATGGTAATCTTGTTCCTCCATTGATCAAGGATTTCGGTCTTTTGGAAGTATCATGATCATCCAATAAGAAGGGTTTCAATTTATTCAAATGAACGATTTGAACACCTATTGATTCTAACAACTGATTGCAGAGTTGATCATTCGGACCTTTCAATTCATAGATGTGGATCTCGGACCTATGAATGGGGGTATTCCCGATACTCACAAAGAAAAGGGGAAGTGACTTGGACAAAAAGAGAAGTGACTTGGACAAAAAGAGAAGTGACTTGGACAAAAAGAGAAGTGACTTGGACAAAAAGAAACGAAGTGACTTAGACAAATCTTGTTTGTCTATAACCTCGGACCAATCAATCGAATATTGATTAATACGTAACCGATCGAACACTACTTGAAAATGGTTCTTCTGTTCAGAAAGGAAATGTTCCTGGAAATTCTTGCTCCCATTGGACCATTTGTATCTATATACATCAGGATCCCGATTCATGGATCTCCCGGTTCGAGAAATAAGAGGATCAAACCATTTCTTCTGACTCTTTTTCAAATTCGATAAATGTAGGTTGATCGTATATTTCATTATAGTTATATGATTCAGAGTATCATTTCCTATTTGATCCCTTTGAATTCCATATTCGAAGTTGTGATCGGATCTATTCATTAAAAAGAATCGATTAGATACATTTCTTATGTACCCATAGATTTGAATCAGATTTCGGATCAATCTATATTGATTGACTGCCTCCATTATGTTGTTGCTAGCAAATACCGCTGTTTTTCGTTTTGGATCTTCCAAATCATTCCCGCAGTAGATCCGGGCCGATTTTTTTCTGATCCTTCGATAAAAAGATTCATTCTCTTCATAAAAAAGAGGAGGTAGAACCAATAAAGATTTCTTTTTCGATTCATCTCTGGAGTTGAATACCTGATTCAAGAATTTTTTTTGATCCAACCCGT